CAATTCTAATTCTATAAGGTTGAATAAAAATTCGATTGACCATTTAGTATAATTGCTATGCTTAGTGTGTGACTCGTTAGTTTTTTCTTTAGAGTTTAGGGTTGAGATTCAAAAAAAAAAAAAATAGACTAACCCCTACTATGAACTTAGTAACCATATAAATTAATAACCAACTTATTGCTTCGTATTGTCAAGATCCCAAGAAACAGTCACTATATGGGTGGATCGATCATATAGTTGTAGCAACTGAAATTTTTTCCATAAAAAATAAATCTGATTATGGGCTGTGAAGCAAAAATAAAGGGATGTGGATAAATGGAAGGATGATAGAAAGAGAGAACAAAAATATCAATGATATATGATTCCAATATGTATGGTCTATGAATCAACTCATAAAAGGCAGTGTGATAAAGCATTAATACTGATATAATCAATACTGATATAAATATATAAATGAAATATAAATAAATAAATAAAATAATATAAAAAAAAATAATAAAGAATAAAGAGCCTCGGGTTAATAAAAACTGAGGAGATTGACTCGGGAACGAATTTTGCCGGAAGCTCCATTGCAGAGTTCAGGCCTAACCATTAATGGAGAAGCTATGGGAACGACGAAACCTGTGACTGCATAGGATTCTATTGAAAACGAATCCTAATAATTCATTGGGTGGGATGGCGGAACGAACCAAGAAAAAATTGATTTATTCTGAGAGGTGTCATGAATTGACTGACACTACGAATGAAAGAGTCAATATTCGCCCGCGAAATCTTTATTTATTGGATTACAATTTTTGGCGCGATTCGATAGAGGTAAAAATAAGGATTCATTATATTCTACGTTATATTCTAAAAAAAGAAGCATTTTTTATATTTTCTATATCTAATAATATACACGTCTAGCTGTATATTTTGTATATACATCTTCCTTTGTAACAAATTAAATATGTAACAAATTAAATATCAATAAATGCCATTCATTACTTATAATTACTTATATTAATTATTATAAATATAATAATTATTAATTATTATAAATATAATAATTATACATGCGTATCTGTAATATTATTGAATCGTTTCATTCGCGAGGAGCTGGATGAGAAGAAACTCTCATGTCCGGTTCTGCAATAGAGATGGAATTAAGAAAACAACCATCAACTATAACCCCAAAAGAACCAGATTTCGTAAACAACATAGAGGAAGAATGAAGGGAATATCTTATCGAGGCAATCATATTTGTTTCGGCGGATACGCTCTTCAGGCGCTTGAACCCGCTTGGATCACAGCTAGACAGATAGAAGCGGGGCGGAGAGCAATGACACGATATGCGCGTCGTGGTGGAAAAATATGGGTACGTATATTTCCCGACAAACCTGTTACAGTAAGACCTACGGAAACACGTATGGGTTCGGGAAAGGGATCCCCCGAATATTGGGTATCTGTTGTTAAACCGGGTCGAATACTTTATGAAATGGGCGGAGTATCAGAAACTATAGCCAGAGCAGCTATTTCAATAGCTGCGTGCAAAATGCCTATACGAACTCAATTTGTTATTTCACGATAGGGATGTAGAACTAAACAAAAGGGATATTGAGCATGAAAAAACAACCGCAGGTTTATTCTGGACGGACAATATTTCTTTTTTTCCTTCATCCTTTGCATTGAAATAACAGATTCAAATAAAAAATATATGATTCAACCTCAGACCCTTTTGAATGTAGCGGATAACAGCGGAGCTCGAGAATTGATGTGTATTCGAATCATAGGAGCTGGTAATCACCGATATGCTCATATTGGTGACGTTATTGTTGCTGTAATCAAAGAAGCAGTGCCAAATATGCCTCTAGAAAGATCAGAAGTCATTAGAGCTGTAATTGTACGTACATGTAAAGAACTCAAACGTGACAACGGTATGATAATACGATATGATGACAATGCAGCGGTCGTCATTGATCAAGAAGGAAATCCAAAAGGAACTCGAGTTTTTGGTGCGATCGCTCGGGAATTGAGACAGTTGAATTTTACTAAAATAGTTTCATTAGCTCCCGAGGTATTATAAATACTAGTAGATGACACTATGATATAGTAGGGTAGGCTATCTGAAATAGATCAAATTAATAGATTGTGTCTCACGCATATACTTTTTAAAATTTAATAATTCAAAAAAAAAAAAAAAAATAAAATAAAGAAAAAAGGAAACATGTTGATTATATCAAAATTAGGAGGCACAAAAAATTATAGTTCGTTATGGGTAGGAACACTATTGCCGATATAATAACTTCTATAAGAAATGCTGACATGAATAAAAAAGGAACTGTTCGAATAACATCTACTAATACCACCGAAAACATTGTTAAAATACTTCTACGAGAAGGTTTTATTGAAAATGTTCGGAAACATCAGGAAAATAAGAAATATTTCTTGGTTTCAACCCTGCGACATAGAAAGACTAGGAAAGGAATATATAGAACCGTTTTAAAGTGTATCAGCCGACCCGGTTTACGAATTTATTCCAACTATCAACGAATTCCTAAGATTTTAGGTGGAATGGGAATTGTAATTCTTTCTACTTCTCAAGGTATAATGACAGATCGAGAAGCTCGACTAGAAAGAATTGGAGGAGAAATTTTGTGTTATATATGGTGATCCTCCTCCTCTGGTATCCTAATTTTATCTCTAACTTCCCATTTGTGAAATAGAGAGGAAAAGTGAGTTATATACCTCTTCCTTCATTAGTTGATACTTCAAGGGGGTTACCTGGAATGAAAGAACAAAAATTGATTCATGAAGGTTTAATTACTGAATCACTTCCCAACGGTATGTTCCGGGTCCGTTTAGATAATGAAGATCTAATTCTAGGTTATGCTTCAGGGAGGATCCGGCGCAGTTTTATACGGATACTACCAGGAGATAGAGTAAAAATTGAAGTAAGTCGTTATGATTCAACCAGAGGACGTATAATTTATAGACTTCGCAACAAAGATTCGAACGATTAGGTGATTTTTTAAACATTCCTTTCATGGGGACACAATTCGAAGTTGAAAAAAAAAAAAAAATATTCAAGAAACTTATTTTCTTCAAAAGAGTAGATTCAGAATTAAGGTAAGGAATAAGAAATATGAAAATAAGGACTTCTGTTCGTAAAATTTGTGAAAAATGTCGACTGATCCGTAGGCGCGGACGAATTATAGTGATTTGTTCCAATCCGAGACATAAACAGAGACAAGGGTAATCTTTCTAAAAAAGAAAACTTTCTTTTCTAAAGGGGAGGACCCATGTAAGAATAAAAGATCTGTTTTAACATGAAATGGATATCTCCGTATCTTTTCTTTCTGTATATTTCTGACTCATATTTATGAGACGATAAAATATGACAAAAGCTATACCAAGAATTGGTTCACGTAGGAATGGGCGTATTGGTTCACGTAAGAATGGACGTAGAATACCAAAAGGAGTTATTCATGTTCAAGCGAGTTTCAACAATACCATTGTAACTGTTACAGATGTACGAGGTCGGGTGGTTTCTTGGGCCTCCGCGGGTACTTCTGGATTCAAAGGCACAAGAAGAGGTACACCCTATGCTGCTCAAGCCGCAGCGGTAAATGCTATTCGTACAGTAGTGGATCAGGGTATGCAACGGGCAGAAGTTATGATAAAGGGCCCTGGTCTCGGAAGAGATGCAGCATTACGAGCCATTCGTAGAAGTGGTATACTATTAAGTTTAGTACGTGATGTAACACCTATGCCACATAATGGGTGTCGACCTCCTAAAAAAAGACGTGTGTAGAAATAAGAATTAAACAGATTTCAAGAGAAATAAATGATTCAATGATCTGATCAAATATTATAATAATACTTATTATAGTATGGTTCGAGAGGAAGTAGTAGGATCCACTCGAACACTACGGTGGAAATGTGTTGAATCAAGAGTAGACAGTAAGCGTCTTTATTATGGTCGTTTCATTCTGTCCCCGCTTATGAAAGGTCAAGCCGATACCATAGGTATTGCCATGCGAAGGGCTTTACTTGGAGAAATAGAAGGAACATGTATCACACGTGCAAAATCTGAGAAAGTAGCACATGAATATTCTACGATAGTAGGTATTGAAGAATCAGTACATGAAATTTTACTAAATTTGAAAGAAATTATATTGAGAAGTAATCTGTATGGAGTTATAGACGCATCCATCTGCGTCAGGGGGCCTAGATACGTAACCGCTCAAGATATCATCTCACCACCTTACGTGGAAATAGTTGACACGACACAACATATAGCTAACCTGACGGAACCAATTGATTTGTGTATTGAATTAAAAATCAAGAGAGATCGCGGATATCGTATGAAATCCGCAAATAACTCTCAAGATGGAAGTTATCCTATAGATGCTGTATCCATGCCTGTTCGAAATGCGAATCATAGTATTCATTCTTATGGGAATGGGAATGAAAAACAAGAGATACTTTTTCTAGAAATATGGACGAATGGAAGTTTAACTCCTAAGGAAGCACTTTATGAAGCTTCTCGTAATTTGATTGATTTATTTATTCCTTTTCTACATGCGGAGGAAGAGGACATTAATTTCGAAGAAAATAAAAACAGGTTTCCTCTACCCCTTTTTACCTTTCAAGATAGATTAACTAATCTAAAGAAAAACAAAAAAGGAATTCCATTGAAATGTATTTTTATTGACCAATCAGAATTGCCTTCCAGGACCTATAACTGTCTCAAAGGGTCCAATATACATACATTATCGGACCTTTTGAATAACAGTCAAGAGGATCTTATGAGAATTGAATTTTTTCGAATAGAAGATGTAAAACAGATATTGGACACTCTACAGAAGTATTTCGCAATTGATTTATCTAAGAATAAGTTTTAATTTTAAATCCATTGTAATTATTTCATCTTCTTTTTATAATAGAAAAAAAATTAGAAAGAAAAAAAGAATAAAATTAGTTTTTAATCTTTGGCACGATCCGTATTTTCCCGGAATGGA